TCAATTTTTATATTTTATATATAAATGGAAAGTTCCTTTTCTTAAAAAAAAAATGTATGATTTACTTTAAAAGTGTTAAATTTTTAAGTTTTTGTGAAGGTTTTTATAAAATTTTAACTTATTTAATATAAATAATTTATTTTAATATATTACATTTAATAATATATAGTATTATAAAGTTTTATTTATTAATCATTAATTGATTATAAGTATTCACTTTATTTATCAAAAGTTATAGCTACTTATTTTTTTAGAGAGAAATAGGTATTATATAATAACATATTTATATATATGTAATTGAGTATTTTACATTATAATTATTATTATTATACAATAAATACTTATATTATATTATATATTTTATATTATTTAATCTTTTTTTGTAAATATAAAAAAAAAAGAAAGATTAAATATACATATAGTATACAAAACATTTATTGTAATATTAGTACCATATCTATCTATCTATATATATAATAGAAGTTTTTGTTGTCCTGTACGGGTTAATTGTTCTAATTTTTTTTTACTATATATTGATGTTTCCTTTTTTTTTTCTATATTATTTTAACTTTTTAAGATATCTCAAGAAAAGTTTGTTTTATTTTTTAAAAAATAAAAACCAAAAGTTTTATTCTTGCTTAAATATTAATTATTTCTTTATATTATATGTAAGTTTTGTAAAACTAAATGTTCTTTTTGCAGTAATTTAATTTAATTATCAATTTATTTTGGAATTAGTAATTGATTTAGTATCAGCATATTTCGTGCCAGCAGCTGCGGTTATACGATTGATACAAATGAATATTTTTGGTTATAGCAGTTATTAATATTTTGAGTTTAATTTTGGATTTTTGAGGTGAAATTTAATTTTTAAAAATTACTCTTTTTATGATCCTGTGAAATTTAAATAATAAACTATGATTACATACCCTATTATTTTAAGTGTTAAATATTATTTACCTGGGTAATATTAGTTAAGATCTTTAAACCCAAAGAATTTGGCGGTATCTTAATCTGTTCAGAGGAACCTACCCCGTTATTGATAGTACACGATTAACTTTACTTAATTTATTTGTTTGTATATCTCCGTTATCAGAAAATCTTTTTAGAGTTATAATTTTCTTACTCTATGATTATAAAATATTTCAGGTCAAGGTGCAGCTTATGATTAGGGGGAGGTGGGTTACAATAAATTTTTGTTTATATGGATTTTATAATGAAACATTGTTAATGAAGGTGGATTTGATGGTAAATTAATTTATTTAATTTAATTGATATTAGCTCTGAGGTGTGTACACATCGCCCGTCGCTCTCATTATTAATAATAATTATTTTTATTATTTAAATTAATTGAGATAAGTCGTAACATAGTAGATGTACTGGAAAGTGTATCTAGTAAGATTATCAAGATGTAACTTATTAGTAAAGTATTTCATTTACACTGAAAATTTTTCTGTGCAAATCAGGATGTCTTGATTAATAATTATATTATATTAATTTCTTGTTTATTTATTTTTTAATAAAAATAATTTTATTTTTTATTTGTTTTAGTATATTTTATAAAATCAATTAATTTAATTATAGTTTATTAGTAATGTAATTGATTTATGAAATAATTTTTATTTTAATTAAAGTAAATTTAATTTATTGTACCTTTTGTATCAGGGTTTATTTAAATTTTATTATTTATTTAATAATCTCGATTTAGATTGATTTACAATTTACTTATTTTTAATGTTTTACAATTATTTTAAAGTAAATTGTAGAAATGAAATGTTATTCGTTTTCTAAGATATCTAGTTTCTTAAGAAAAAATTTAATTTTTTATAGTTAACAGTTATTATTTAATTATTTAGGTAATTAATGTTGACTAATTTATTTTTTAGGGGATAAGCTCTAAAACAATAATCTATAATTATAAATAAATAAATTTAATAATAGGCCTTAGACCAGCCATTTTATGATTACGTTTTAGTTCATTATTATATATTTTGATTTTATAATAATTTTAGTTTTATTATTAAGATTATAAATTTAATTTAAAAATTTAAAAAATAATGATATAATTAGTATAATTTTAGGTTTATAATATGTTTTAATAAAAACTTGTTATAAGGAATTAGGCAAAAATATTTAATTTCCGCCTGTTTATCAAAAACATGTCCTCTTGATAATATTTTGAGGTCCGGTCTGCTCACTGAATTATTAAATAGCCGCGGTATTTTGACCGTGCAAAGGTAGCATAATCATTAGTCTTTTAATTTGAGGCTGGAATGAATGGTTTGACGAGAAATTAACTGTCTCTTAATAATTATTAGAATTTAACTTTTAAGTTAAAAGGCTTAAATTTTTTTTTAGGACGAGAAGACCCTATAGAGCTTAACATAAATATTATATATGGTTTATTGGGAAATTTTTCCATATTTATTAATAATGTTTTGTTGGGGTGACATGTAAAATAATTAAACTTTCCATTATTAAAACATTAATTAGTGTTTTATTGATCCATAATTTATGATCATAAGATTAAGTTACCTTAGGGATAACAGCGTAATTGATTTTAAGAGTTCATATCAACAAATCAGATTGCGACCTCGATGTTGGATTAAGATAAATTTTAAGTGCAGTAGCTTAATAATTAGGTCTGTTCGACCTTTAAATTCTTACATGATCTGAGTTCAAACCGGCGTAAGCCAGGTTGGTTTCTATCCTAAATTATATAACTACCTATATTAGTACGAAAGGACCATATAGGTGAAAAATTTTTTTTTTCTGATTAACATTAATATTACTATTTTGACAGATTAATGTATTGAATTTAAAATTCATTTATGTGAATTTATTTCACAAATAGTATTGATATTATATGATTTATTTATATTTATAATAAATTTTCTTCTTTTAATTATTTGTGTTTTAATTAGTGTTGCTTTTTTAACTTTATTAAAACGAAAAGTTTTAGGTTATATTCAAGTTCGTAAGGGTCCTAATAAAGTTGGCTTCTTAGGTATTCCTCAACCTTTTAGTGATGCAATTAAATTGATTTGTAAGGAACAACCTATTCCAATTATATCAAATTATCTATTTTATTATTTTTCTCCTGTTTTTAATTTAATAATTTCTTTAATTGTTTGGATTATTTTTCCTTATTTAACTTATATATGTTCTTTCTCTTATGGTTTTTTATTTTTTTTATGTTGTACTAAATTAGGGGTTTATACTGTAATAATTGCTGGTTGATCTTCTAACTCAAATTATTCTTTATTGGGTTCTTTACGTTCTGTTGCTCAAACAATTTCTTATGAAGTAAGTTTAGCTTTAATTCTATTATCTTTAATTATTTTAATTGGTAGATTTAATATAATTGATTTTATAAATTATCAATTATATTGTTGGTTTTTAATTATTTCTTTACCATTATTTTTATCTTGTTTTGCCTCATGTTTAGCAGAAACTAATCGTACTCCTTTTGATTTTGCTGAGGGTGAATCTGAATTAGTTTCTGGGTTTAATATTGAATATGGTGCTGGTGGTTTTACTTTAATTTTTTTGGCTGAGTATACTAGAATTGTTTTTATAAGAATACTTTTGTCTTTAACATTTTTAGGAGGTAATTTTTATTCTTTTACATTTTTTATAAAGCTTTCTATTATTTCATTTGTATTTATTTGAGTTCGTGGAACTTTACCACGGTTTCGTTATGATAAATTAATGTATTTGGCTTGAAAGAGTTTTTTACCATTATCTTTAAACTTCTTTATCTTTTTTATTAGTTTAAGGATTCTATTTATTTCATTAATTTAGTTAAATTTTTTTAGAATTAAAGTTAATAGAAGAATTAAACTTCTAATTTTATGTTTTCAAAACATACGCTTTCCCTAAGCTAATTAACTTTATTTCTTAATTAATGTGTCTCATATATTAGCTACATGAACGTTAATAATAAAGTATAAGAAGTAAATAATTGTTAGGATTTGACCTGTTATAATATATGGTTCTTCAACTGGCCGTTTTCCAATTCATGTTAATAGACAGATTACTACAACTATAATTCAAAATAAAATTTGGTTAATAGGGTAAAATTGAATTCCTCGAAAAGGTGTTTTATTATAAAATGGTAAAATTATTAAAATTCTAATAGATAGAAATAGGGCAATAACTCCTCCTAATTTATTAGGAATTGATCGTAAAATTGCATAAGCAAATAAAAAGTATCATTCTGGTTGAATATGAATAGGTGTTACGAGAGGATTTGCTGGAATGAAATTATCCGGATCTCCTAACAAATAAGGATTTATTAAACATAATATAATCAATATTGATGTTATAAAAATAAATGTAATTGAATCCTTAAATGTAAAGTAAGGGTGAAATGGGATCTTTTCTACATCTCTATTTATTCCTAATGGATTATTTGAACCTGTTTGGTGAAGAAAAAATAAATGGATTGCAGCTATAGCTGCAATTATAAAAGGTAATACAAAATGGAATGTGAAGAACCGATTTAATGTTGCATTATCAACAGCAAATCCTCCCCAAACTCATTGCACTAAATCAGTACCTAAATATGGAATTGCTGATAATAAGTTTGTAATTACTGTTGCTCCTCAAAAAGATATTTGACCTCATGGTAAAACGTATCCTATAAATGCAGTTGCTATAACTAAAAATAGAATTACTGTTCCAATTATTCATGTATGTATATATATATAAGATCCATAGTAAATTCCTCGTCCTACATGTAAATAAATGCAAATAAAAAATATTGATGCTCCATTTGCATGTAAGGTTCGAATAATTCATCCATTATTAACATCTCGACAAATATGGATTACACTTCTAAATGCTATTTCAATATTTGATGTATAATGTATAGCTAGAAAAAGTCCTGTTACAATTTGAATTACTAAACATAATCCTAATAGTGAACCAAAATTTCATCAAAATGAAATATTTGTAGGTGCTGGTAAATCAACTAATGAATTATTAATAATTTTAATTAAAGGGTGTTTTAATCGTAAAGGTTTATTCATTAGTTATTTAATTTTTCGAATTGGTCCTTGATTAATATTAGTAATTTTTACTACTGCGATTAAAGCTAAGAATAAATAAATTATTATTATTATTGTAATAATAAAAGTAGGGTTATTATATAATTTTAGAAGTGATAATGTTATTTCTTGAAAATTAATTGATATATTAACATTTATTATTTCTGAATTTTTAAATCAATCTAAAAATGCCATTTTATCAAAAACAATAAATGTAATTATAGTAATAATTCATATAATTGAAGTTGAAATAATAGTAATTGATTTAAGTTGAAATATTTCATTTGATGCAATTCTTGTAATATAAATAAATAAAACTAATATACCTCCTAAAAATGTTAAAAATAAAATATATGATAATCAAAATCTTTCTATAATTGTTCCTGTTAATAATCCAATAAGAAGAGTTTGAAAAATAATAAATAATATTACTGATATAGGATGTCTTAATTTAATAAAATTAATATTTATTACGTTTGATATAGCTATAATCATTATTTTTAACATTTCAAGGGTTAGTTTATAAAAATATCAGTTTTGGGGACTGATGATAGGGAATTTTTCCTACTCTTGAAGTTTTAAAAGTGGGGCTTATTCTTATTTCTGGTTTACAAGACCAGCGTTTTTTTTAAACTATTAAAACTAATGTTTATTTTTTCTATTTTCACTTCTTTATTAATTTATTTTTCTGGTGTTTATATTTTTTCTTCAAAACGAAAGCATTTATTAATAGTTTTGTTGAGATTGGAATATATTGTTCTTTCTTTATTTTTATTAATTATTATTTTTTTAATTGATTTTGGTTTTGATTATTTTTTTCCTGTAATTTTTTTGGTTTTTTCTGTTTGTGAGGGTGCTTTGGGTCTCTCTATTTTAGTTTCAATAATTCGCTCTCATGGTAATGATTTTTTTAGTTCTTTTGGGCTGTCTTTATGTTAAAGTATTTATTTATAATTGTTTTTTTGATTCCTCTTTGTTTATTAAAGAATTCTTGATGATTGGTTCATTCTATAATGTTTTTGTTTGGGTTTCTTTTTATGATTTGTTGTTATTCATATTGTGATTTTAATATAGTTGGATATTATTTTGGTATTGATTATTTTTCTTTTAGTTTAATTTTGTTAAGTTTTTGAATTTGTTCTTTAATAATTACTGCTAGAGGTTCAGTTTATTTTTCTTCTTATCATTCAAGCTTTTTTATTTTTATGGTTTTAATTTTAATAATTATATTATATTGCTCTTTTGCAAGATTAAATTTATTGTCTTTTTATATTTTTTTTGAATCTAGATTAGTTCCTACTTTATTATTGATTTTAGGTTGAGGTTATCAGCCAGAGCGTCTTCAGGCAGGTGTTTATTTGATTTTTTATACTTTATTTGCTAGATTACCTTTATTATTAGTTTTGTTTTATGTTTATTTTCATATTAATACTCTTTATTTTCCTTTATTAATTGATTTTGGTTCATATTATTTTATATTTTATGTTTTTATAATTTTGGCTTTTTTAGTAAGGATACCAATATTTTTGGTTCATCTTTGGTTACCTAAAGCTCATGTTGAAGCTCCTATTTCAGGTAGAATGATTTTGGCTGGTGTATTGTTAAAGTTAGGTGGTTATGGTATTTTTCGTGTAATAAAGGTTATTTCTTTTTTAGGCTTAAAATTTAATTATTTTTGGTTATCTTTAGGATTATCTGGTGGTGTTATTGTTAGATTTATTTGTTTTCGTCAGGTTGATTTAAAGTCTTTAATTGCATATTCTTCAGTTGCTCATATAAGAAAGGTTATTGGTGGATTAATAACTATAAATTGATGAGGTTGTATTGGTTCTTTATCTTTAATAATTGGTCATGGTTTATGTTCATCTGGTTTATTTTGTTTATCAAATATTATTTATGAGCGTTTAGGTAGACGAAGTTTATTAATTAATAAAGGAATAATTAATTTAATACCGAGATTATCTCTTTGATGGTTTTTATTGAGATCTTCAAATATAGCTGCTCCACCTTCATTAAATTTAGTTGGTGAATTTAGTTTATTAAATAGAATTATTTCATGGTCATCTTTTACTTTTTTAACTTTAATTTTTTTATCTTTTTTTAGAGCAGTTTATACATTATATATATATTCTTATTCTCAACATGGTTCTTATTATGCTGGTGTTTATACTTGTTCTCTTGGTTATATCCGTGAATATCATCTTTTATTATTACATTGATTGCCTTTAAACATTTTATGTTTAAAGGGTGAATATTTCTTTATTTAATGTTGCTTAGGTATTTTAATATAAAATGTTGTTTTGTGGAATCAATGATATGGATTATCCATCTTAGGCCGTGTTTATATTTTCTATTTGTTCATTAAGTTTTTTTTCTTTATTTTTTATGAGAACTTTAGTTTTTATTTCAGGTATCTATTATTTAATAATTGATTATATAATTTTTATTGAGTGGGAACTATTTAATTTAAATAGTTCAATAATTGTTATAACTTTAATTTTGGATTGAATATCTTTAATTTTTATATCTTTTGTTATATATATTTCTTCTTTAGTTATTTATTATAGAGAGGATTATATAATAGGTGAAAAGAATATAAATCGTTTTATTATTATTGTATTAATGTTTATTCTTTCAATAGCTTTTTTAATTATTAGACCAAATTTAATTAGAATTTTATTAGGTTGGGATGGATTAGGATTGGTTTCTTATTGTTTAGTAATTTATTATCAGAATGTTAAGTCTTATAGTGCTGGTATATTAACATCTTTATCTAACCGTGTTGGTGATGTTGCTATTTTGATTTCTATTGCTTGAATATTGAATTTTGGTAGTTGGAATTACTTATATTATTATGATTTTATTTTAAATTCTTTTGAAATGAAGTTAATTAGTATATTAATTATTTTAGCTGCAATAACTAAGAGTGCTCAGATTCCTTTTTCTTCTTGATTACCTGCTGCAATAGCGGCTCCTACTCCTGTTTCAGCTTTAGTTCATTCATCAACTCTTGTTACTGCTGGTGTTTATTTATTGATTCGGTTTAGTCCAATACTTGAGACTTATAATTTAGGTTGATTTTTATTAATAATTGGTTGTATAACTATATTTATAGCTGGTCTTGGAGCTAATTTTGAGTTTGATTTAAGGAAAATTATTGCTCTTTCTACATTAAGTCAACTTGGTTTAATAATAAGAATTTTATCTATAGGTTATTCAAAGCTTGCTTTTTTTCATCTATTAGTTCATGCTTTATTTAAAGCTTTATTATTTATGTGTGCAGGTTCAGTAATTCATAATTTGAAGGATTCACAAGATATTCGTTTTATAGGTTCAATTATTAATTTTATACCTTTAACTTCAGTTTGTTTTAATGTTTCAAGTTTATCTTTATGTGGTATACCTTTTTTAGCTGGTTTTTATTCAAAGGATTTAATTCTTGAGATGGTTTGTTTAAGTTGAATTAATTGTTTAATTTTCTTTTTATATTTCTTTTCTACTGGTTTAACTGCATCTTATTCTTTTCGTTTATTTTATTATTCTATATCAGGAGATAATAATTATTATTCTAGATTTTCTTTTGATGATAAGGGTTATTATATTTCTTTTGGAATAATTGGTTTATTATTTGTTGCGGTTTTTGGTGGTAGTTTATTATCTTGATTAATTTTCCCTATTCCTTATATTATTGTTTTACCTTATTATCTTAAGTTTTTAACTATTGTTGTAGTTTTATTAGGTTCTTATTTAGGTTATTTAATTTCAAATTTTGATTTTTCTTATAATTTATTTTCTTTAAGTATATTATCTTTTGTAAGATTTTCTGGTTCTATATGATTTATACCTTTTATTTCAACTAAGTTTATTAGATATTTTCCTTTGAGGTTGGGTTATTTTTCATCTAAGTCTTTTGATTATGGTTGAGGTGAATTATTTGGAGGTCAAGGAATATATAGTTTTTTTTTATATTTAATTAAATATATTCAAGGTTGATATGATTCTAATTTCAAGGTTTATCTTTTAACCTTTGTTTTTTTTATATTTATCTTATTTATTTTGTTTTTATTATTTTACTCAAATAGCTTATGTTTAGAGCGTGACATTGAAGATGTTAAGGGAATATTTTTATTTTTGAGTGTATTTATAAATATTTATATATTATTTTTACAGTGAAAATGTAATGTTTTATTTAAACTATATAAATTAGAAATGTTAACGGAATTTAACCGCTAATATATAAAGTTAGCAGCTTTTATATTGACTTTACATTTCCTTAATTGGAACATTTATTGTTCAATTATATTATTAACAGTAATATGCCTCTTTTTGGCTTCAATTAAAGAATAAGGGTACATTTACCATTATTTCAGGTCGAAACTGAATGCAATATTTTCGCTTCTTATTCATTTAAGGTTGATTGGTATATTCCAATACTTTTTGAATGCAACCCAAATGTTATAATTAACTACAACCCCTTATTCTGCTCATTTTAAAGCTCCTTGATATCATTCATAATATAATCCTCCTAATAATACAATAATAAAAAATATTGTTGATAAAAATCATACATAAATATTTGATGTTTTTATAATGATTACAATTGGGAGGATTAATGCAATTTCTACATCAAAAATTAAAAAGATTACTGCAATAAGGAAAAATCGTAATGAGAAAGGTATTCGGGCTGATCTTTTTGGATCAAATCCACATTCAAATGGTGATCTTTTTTCTCGGTCATTAATTAATTTTTTTGATAATATTGTTGCTAATAATATTACAATTATTGGTACAATAAAACAAATTATTATTCTTAAAAATAAAATTGAAATTGTTTTTCTTGATTAATATCAAACTTTTTGATTGGAAGTCAAATGTACTATCTATACTAGAAAAACAATTATCTACCTCATCAGTAAATTGAAATATAAAGAAATAATCACACTACATCGACAAAATGCCAATATCATGCAGCAGCTTCAAATCCAAAGTGATGATTTGGTGAGAATTGATTTTTTGAGTGACGTATTAAACATGTTAATAAAAATATTGTTCCAATAATTACATGAAGTCCATGGAATCCTGTGGCAATAAAAAATGTTGATCCATAAACTGCATCTGCAATAGTGAAGGGTGCTTCTCAATATTCATATGCTTGTAAAATAGTAAAATAAAATCCTAATAGTACTGTGAAGAATAATCCTTGTAATGCTTGATTATGATTAGATTCTATAATACTATGATGAGCTCATGTTACTGTAACTCCTGATGCTAGGAGGATTGCTGTATTAAGAAGTGGAATTTGTATTGGATTGAATGGTTGGATTCCTATTGGAGGTCATAATATACCCAGTTCAATAGTTGGTGCTAGGCTTCTTCTGAAAAAAGCTCAAAAAAATGATAAAAAAAATAATACTTCTGATGCAATAAATAGAATTATTCCTCATCGAAGTCCAATAGATACAAATCTTGTATGAAGTCCTTGATATGTTCCTTCACGTACTACATCTCGTCATCATTGAATTATTGTTAATAATGTAATTCTAGTTCCAATTATAAATAAGTTAATATTAAATAAATGGAATCATTTTGCTAACCCTGAAACTAATACTATTGCTCCAATAGCTCCTGTTAATGGTCATGGTCTATAATCTACTAAATGAAATGGATGATTTGAATGTTTTGTTAACATAAGTTTAATATACTTCTCTTGAGTACAATGTTCTTAAAATGGAGAATACGTAGGCTTGAATTATAGCTACTGCTGATTCTAGAATTAATAATAATATTTGCCCAATAATTAATAGATAAATTATATTTATTGTTATAGATGGTCCTGTATTACCTAATAATGTTAATAATAAATGCCCTGCAATTATATTAGCTGCTAATCGTACTGCTAGTGTTCCTGGTCGGATTATATTTCTAATTGTTTCAATTAAAACTATAAATGATATTAAAGCAGGGGGTGTTCCTTGAGGAACAAGATGTGTAAATATATGATTTGTATAATTAATTCATCCAAATAATATAAATCTTAACCATATAGGTAAGGCAATTGAAAATGTTAATACTAGGTGTCTAGTTCTTGTAAAAATATATGGAAATAATCCTATAAAATTATTAAATAATATTATAATAAAAATTGAAATAAAAATGAATGTTGTTCCATTAAATGCATTACTGCCTAATAATGTTTTAAATTCATTATGTAATGTGGTATTAATTTTATTCCAAATAATATTGAATCGTGATGGTATTAGTCAAAATATACATGGGATTATTAAAATTCCTAATAATGTTCTTAATCAATTTAATGATAAATTAAAAATGCTAGTTGATGGATCGAAAGTTGAGAATAAGTTTGTTATCATTTTCAATTTATTCTTTTTTTTATATTAAATTCTCTTTCTATTTTTTTAAGAATTGTAGGTTTATATGAGAAGAAGTTAATTTGATTAAATAAAATTAATGTAATTGAAAATATAATGAATAGTGAAAATCATATTATTGGTGATATTTGAGGAATAAGGTTAAATACCTTCATCAGAAGTATTCGTTAAATTACTATTTTTTGGGTTTAGAGACCATTACTTACTTTCAGTCATCTGATGTTCAAGGTGTACTATTTATAGTTATTTTAGATTGACATTCTAATGTTATATTTTAACTAACTCCTTAAATTATTTTAGATAGTCATTTAATGAATATATTAACTGAAGTTCTTTCAATTACGATTGGTATAAATCTGTGGTTTGCCCCACAGATTTCAGAGCATTGACCAAAGAATAATCCAGGACGATTAATTGTGAATGTCCCCTGATTTAATCGTCCTGGTGTAGCATCAATTTTAATTCCTAGTGCTGGGATTGCTCATGAGTGTAATACATCTGATGCTCTAGTTAATACTCGTACTTCGGTATTTAAAGGTAAAATAGTTCGGTTATCTACATCTAATAATCGAAATCCATTATTTTCTAAATCTCTTTCGGCTGTTATGTAGGCGTCGAATTCTACATTAATAAAGTCTGAATATTCATAACTTCAGTATCATTGTCGTCCAATAGTTTTAATTGTAATTAATGCATCTACTGAGTCATCTAATAAATATAATAATCGTAATGATGGTAATGCAATAAAGATTAATGTAATTGCTGGTAATATAGTTCAAATAGTTTCAATTAAATGTCCATGTAATATATTTCGTCTTGTGAATATAATATTAAATATATAAATTATTGAGTATCCAACAATTACTGTAATTATTAATAATACTACTATGGTATGATCATGAAAAAATGATAATTGTTCTATTAATGGTGAAGCTCTATCTTGTAATGATAAATTTGATCATGTTGCCATATATTCTAATAAAAGGTCAAACCTTTATGTTTAGAGCTTAAATCTATTGCACTAATCTGCCATATTAGAATCTATTAATTAATGGTAGTTCTGAATATCTATGTTCTGCAGGGGGATTATTTTGAAGTCATTCTGTTGATCTACTTATGTTTTCTCTAAAAATAATTGTTCGGTTTAAAATTATTCTTTCTCATATAATAATAATAAATATGATAATTCCAACAATAGAAATTATTGAACCAACTCTTGATAATACGTTTCATGATGTATATGCATCTGGGTAATCTGAATATCGTCGAGGTATACCTGCTAGACCTAGAAAGTGTTGTGGGAAGAATGTTAAATTTACTCCAATAAATATAACAGTGAATTGAATTTTCAGTCATGTGTTATTTATATTTAATCCGGTAAATAAAGGGTATCATTGAATTACTCCACCTATAATTGCGAATACTGCACCTATAGATAATACATAGTGAAAATGTGCTACAACATAATAAGTATCATGTAGTACAATATCTAATGATGAATTAGCTAAAACTAGACCGGTTAATCCACCAATTGTGAATAGAAAAATAAATCCTAATGCTCATAATAAGGGAGGATTAAATTTAAATTTAGTTCCATATAATGTTGCTAATCATCTAAATACTTTAATTCCTGTAGGCACAGCAATAATTATTGTTGCTGATGTGAAATATGCTCGTGTATCTACGTCTATTCCTACGGTGAATATATGATGAGCTCAAACAATAAATCCTATTAGTCCAATTGATAATATTGCATAAATTATACCTAAAGTTCCAAATGATTCAATTTTTCCTCTTTCTTGACAAACAATATGAGAAATAATACCAAATCCTGGTAAAATTAAAATATATACTTCTGGATGACCAAAAAATCAAAATAAATGTTGATATAGGATTGGATCACCACCTCCTGCTGGATCAAAGAATGATGTATTTAAGTTTCGGTCGGTTAATAATATTGTAATAGCTCCAGCTAGTACTGGTAAAGATAATAGTAATAATAGAGCTGTAATAGCAACTGATCAAACAAATAAAGGAGTTTGATCTAATGTTATTCTTTCTGATCGTATATTAATTGCTGTTGTAATAAAGTTGACTGCTCCTAGAATTGATGAAACACCTGCAAGATGAAGTGAAAAAATAGCTAAGTCAACTGATGCTCCTCCATGAGCAATAGCCCCTGCTAGAGGGGGGTAAACTGTTCATCCTGTACCAGCCCCTCTGTCCACCATCGATGATGAAAGAAGGAGTGTTAAGGATGGTGGTAATAATCAAAATCTTATATTATTTATCCGTGGAAAAGCTATATCTGGTGCTCCAATTATTAATGGTACTAATCAATTACCAAATCCACCGATTATAATTGGTATAACTATAAAGAAAATTATAACAAATGCATGAGCCGTAATAATAACATTATAAATTTGGTCATCCCCAATTATAGATCCGGGTTGACCTAATTCAGCCCGAATAATTATTCTTATTGATGTCCCTACTATCCCTGCTCATGCTCCAAATAGAAAATATAGTGTACCAATATCCTTATGGTTTGTTGAGAATAATCATTTTTGCGGTAAGATGACTGAATTATAGGTGATAGATTGTAAATCTATTAATGGGAAAATTTTCCCTCTTATCATACGGCTTTATATTCAAATATGATTCTAGACTGCAATTCTAGAGGTGTAAATTTTACTAAGGCCTAAAAGGTTATTCTTTTAATTATAACTTTGAAGGTTATTAGTTTATTTAACTTAAGTCCTTAATATAAAAAAATTAAGGTTGATGTAGATATTAGGCCTATTGTTGAAATTATGACTGTTATTGTTAATAGGGTGGAATTTAATTTCTCGATTGTGAAATTAAAGGATCAATAGTTTTCTGAATATGAGATAATTAATGCAGAGAATCTAATTCGTAAGTAGTAGTATAGTGTAATCATAGTTAACATAACTATGATTAGTATTAATCTTGTTATATTTATTTCCATTAAAGATTGTATAACTATTCATTTAGGTAGAAACCCAATAAATGGGGGTAGACCTCCAATTGATAATAATGACAAAAATATTATGAATTTAATTTCTGTTTTTATATTTCTTGCTGTATAAATTTGATTTAAGAAAAATAATTTTGTTTGGTTAAATATAAAAACTAAAATTAATCTTATCAATGAATAAATGATGAAATAAATTTCTCAAACATTTTCTCTTGAAATTATTGCTCTAATTATTCAACCTAAATGTCTAATTGATGAATATGCTAATAAATGACGAAGTGATGTTTGATTTAATCCTCCTATTGCTCCAATAATAATGCTTGAAATTACAATAATAAAAATGAAATTTGTTAATTGAATACAATATGATAAAATTATTATTGGAGCAATTTTTTGTCATGTTATTAGCATAAAGCAATTTAATCATTCAGAGGCTCCTATAACTTCTGGAAATCAGAAATGAAAAGGAGCAGCACCAATTTTTAATAACAATCTTGATCTAATTAATATTGATGGGATAATTTCTTTTTCCCAACTTATATATTTTAATTGAATCAAAATAATTGAAAATAGTAATATTGTTGATGCAATTGCTTGAATAATGAAATATTTAATTGATGATTCATTAATTATTATATTTTTATTATTTGTTAATATGGGAATAAAAGATAGTAAGTTGATCTCTAGTCCTATTCAAACTCCAAACCAGGAATTTGATGAGATGGACAGGATCGTTCCTATCAACAATGTTGATAGGAAAAGAAGTTTTGTTGAGTTGTTGTCCATTAAAAAGGAGAGGATTATGCCTCTATGAACGGGGTATGAACCCATTAGCTTAATTAGCTTACCTTTCTTATACTAAAGTGTATGATGCACATTAGTTTTTGATACTAAAAGGGGTAGTTTAATTCTACTTAGTATAATTAGTGGAGGTAATATATTTACTTTATTTATCCTATCAAGATAATCCTTTAATCAGGCACTCCACT